TAAGAGGATTGTTTATGAAAAAAAACTAATAAAAATTCACATTCAAATACATAAGAATTATATAGGAATCGAAAAAATCTTTTATTTTCTTTTGAAATTGAAATCACGTAAACAGGTTTTTTCGGAGTAATGAAACTATTCGAATTATGATATTCGTGGAGAAAGAATCGCAATAAATGCAAAGAGGAAACATCTTGAGTCCAGCATTGAAGTATTTGAACCAAGATTTCCAGATGGATGGGATGGGGTATTAATATATCTGACACATAATTTAAATGTGATGATTTATCCTCTAAGAAGGGAAATATTGAATGAATAGATCGCAAATTTTGTGATTTAGGTATTTCTTTTTCTTCGAGGGAAGATCCTAATCGCAGTAAAAATGGAATTTCCATACTGACTGCAAAACCTTCTGATATCATTTTAGAATAAAAAAAATTGTTGTGCCCAACGATTCGATTTTGGTTCGAATCATCAGCTGAATAAATCAAATAATTCTGTTGATACATTCGAGTAATTAAATGTTTCACAAGTACTGAACTAGATTTATTGTCATAATCCAAAATTTCCACAAAAATCGAACCATTTAAACCATGATCATGAGCAAGTGTGTAAATATACTCCTGAAAGAGAAGTGGATATAGGAATAGGAAGTGCCTTTGCCTAGATCCATCTTTTTCTAAATATCCTTGTAATTCTTCTATTTTCATTTCTACTTAAACAGAAAGCAAGGGGGCATTTCTTGGGTTATAAAATGATACATAGTGCAATATGGTCAGAACAGGATATGTATTATGTATGTATATAGTACAGTAAGAAATATATACCCTGAGGACAAGGAATCCAATCAACAGATTTTTTTCTCTCCTTTTTTATCCAATTGGTTTATATTTATTTATATTTATATTCGTTAGTAGAAAAATCCTTTATTTTTGCAACCTGATTGCTCTTTTGACTTTGGAATAAATTTTCTTTATCAGTATACTATTTCTTCTACACATCTGTCTCCAACCCATAATTCTAATATATTATATATTATAGTTAGGATTCATTAAAAAAAAAAAGGAATCAATGGTTCACTCTCAGGAGAACCCTTTCCCTCATCAGGTACTAATTAATTTTTAACATCTAATTAGATCGGGTAATTTAATTATTCAAATTTAAGAACATAAGCTCGTTTCTTTTTATTTTACCCGAATTGGGCCATAAGACTCTATCCATTTAGTCACTAGACCTAACTCTAAATTGAGAATAAATTCTGCACCCTTCCAAAAATCAAAACAATATATTTTGTAACGATCCGGTAAGGATAAATTCAAAATTATACTAAAAAAAAAAGGAAAATTCCAAATTTCTTATTTTATTACGACATGCTGTTTTTTCCATTCATTACCTTTCAGGATCAGTCATGGTCTTATAGACTCTACCAATAGTCTAAACGAATTCGTTGCTTCATCCAAATGTGAAAAAAGATTATAGTCGCACTTAAAAGCCGAGTACTCTACCGTTGAGTTAGCAACCCGGATAAATATGATCCGTAAATACGATCGAAATCCAAAAAGATTAATTGAATTGCACTGCGCAACCCCGACAAAACATTGAACTCAAAATAAAGAAGGATGTTCTAATCAATAATGGCGAATCCGATTAAATTAAAAAACAACAAAAAAATTCCTAATAGAGATGTCAAAATTGACAGACTTATCCATTTTTTATTTATTTATTTGATTTTCGTTAATAAAATACGCCTTGTCTTCTATAATTAGAGAGTAAATCCGTCAAACCATCACATCATTTGGCTGAACTGAAGGAAAACCCAATCAATCAATATAGGGTGGGTGTAAACAGATCTATTTATTTATGATCGAATTATATTTGTTCAATACACCATTGTCAATATCAATGGAATGTTGAGAAAACAAATCAAATTAAGTAAATCAAATAATGACTTGTGTTTATTGGATTGGAACGACTTAAATAATAAATAAATTGGATGGGAAAAAATAAAGAATAGGAAGAGCAAAAATATCGGATTTATTCAATCAATAAAGATCCAATAAACAAGATTAACCTCCTTTTTTTGATTCCACTAACAAGAAAAATCAAAAATCTTCAATAGATTGTTCGGTAAGGTAAATCCTTAAGGAAGGATCCATTTTTCTCGAGCAAATAAAAAACTATAGACCTCAAACAAAACAAAAGGGCCCTTTAGACTTAAAAGTAATATAATAGAAAAGTAATATAATTTATTTTCAATCCCGAAACAAAAAAAATCAGTTAGTTATCAACTAAGATATTCCAATGACTCCAATAACCCGAAAAGATCATAAATTTTTCAATATAAATTTTTCAATAATATATAGATGGATATATCACAGCTCTTCGAGTACCGAAGGTTCCTATGAAACAAAAAAAAAAAATGAAAGAATCCCTCCGACTTCAACATTATAATTTGAAATTCAAGTCATGACTGAATGATATTTCTAAGTCAATCAACAAATGGGCACAATCACAATGAGTAGATAAAAATTTTTAACAGATATTTCATTCACTAAATAGACGCAAACTTTACCATATCCAATTGAATTATCAATGGTTTGATTTAAAGTGGGAAGGTAGATTGAAAATCTAATTTATTTGTTTTCATAGGTATGAAATATAAAGGGTTTTGTGTAAGGTAAGATTAAGATCGTTATTCTTTACATATGAAATAAAAGAAAAACCTGAATCATAGGAGTATGATACTTTCGTATCCATCATATACAACGAACAATTGTTACCGAAGGTAATCCTGGATGGTTAAGGAATCGCGAATACTTTTCACTTAACTGAATGTTGTTAATGAGATAAAAGACTACAATAACAATGCATAGTATAGTATCACAGGCCTTGTTTATTCATTTTATACGTTTATTTCGGATTCCAGAATCTTCTCATCAACTCCATCATCAATTTCAAATATATGGAATATATAAATATCTCAGTCAACACACTATACTGATTTACAATTATTCATTTAAACCCTTTTTTTTATTCGCATTTTAGACTGGGTTATATTTGTGAGAAAGCAAATGAAAGAAAAGATATCATTCTGAGAATTTTTCTTAGAATTCAGAAACGATCTGGGACGGAAGGATTCGAACCTCCGAGTAACGGGACCAAAACCCGCTGCCTTACCACTTGGCCACGCCCCATTTCGATTTTTATTCGACACTAATAAACACTAATAATGATATTGGTTATTCGTCAATTCCAACTCAAATATCTATCATATACATTGTCACTAGGATTCGACACATATGATATAGAATAAAAAAAAATATTAATTGATCATTACATATAATTCAATTAAGATATTGTATGAGAGTATAATTCCTTAATTAATGATTTTTTTGGAACGGATTTTGAATTTGGGAAAGTTCGGAGAAAAAAGGATTATTTTACCTTCTTTTTTTATTTCACTTCTTAGGAAAAGGAAAATAAGTAAATCAAAATCAAATTATCTCATCTACAATAACAAAATGTTTGTTATGCTTAATATCTTTAGTTTAATGTGTATCTGTCTTAATTCTGTCTTTTATTCGAGTATGAGTGGTTTTTTCTTCGCCAAATTACCCGAGGCTTATGCCCTTTTCAATCCAATCGTAGACGTTATGCCCGTCATACCTGTACTCTTTTTTCTCTTAGCCTTTGTTTGGCAAGCTGCTGTAAGTTTTAGATGAAATCTTTAATACTTTCCTAAATTCATGATTCATTCGAAAAAAAAAGATTTGAAAAATGGATAATATCGGATATGCCTTACATTACTCGATTCAAAAAGAGAAATTATTGTATATGGAATTAAAGAACCCTGTGGTTGGTGATGAATTTTGATTAACTTATTTCCTCATTCCGACCTTAGGACGGGCAGCACTTTATTAGGATTAGGTCGCCACAAACAATACCTAATTGTGGATATGATAAGAAATTTTTGGTAACAAAAGAATAAGAATCTTATTAGAAATTAGAAAAACAAAATTCGTGAAATTTTCTTTTTATTTTGGCGTGTAAAAATAGTATATATGGTACAAAAATAAGTAATCTATTCCCCTTTTCAAAAAAATGATCTTATTCTTATCTTGGAGATTGTGTAATGCTTACTCTCAAACTCTTCGTTTACACCGTGGTGATATTCTTTGTTTCTCTCTTCATCTTCGGATTCTTATCTAATGATCCGGGACGTAATCCTGGACGTGAGGAATGAAAATAAGAGTTAGTCTTTCTTTATTTTCTTTTTTTTTCGGAATTTTTTTTTTCATATTATCTATTCCCTGGATTTAACTAAGAATTAAAAGAAAATCTAGGGATCAGGATTTTTTTCGAATTCAAAACTATCAAGTGATCATAAGCAGCGGAGAAAGAGGGATTTGAACCCTCGGTACGAATAACTCGTACAACAGATTAGCAATCCGTCGCTTTAATCCACTCAGCCATCTCTCCCAATTAATTCTAATCTAATTTGCAAAGTTTTTATTTGATATGTGAAGTAAAGGTTTATAAAAATCCTAGTTTTAACGATATAGAAATAGAAAAAAAAAAATAAATGATATCTACAAATTTGATCAGCAATTAAATTTTGATCAATGATTCGAAACAGATATTCCCAATAGAAAGAATACCTTACTTCTTTTATTTTGTACAAAAGTTTCTTTTATTCCCCAGCCCGGTTAAATACTGGCTGGGCCAGAGTACTTCTTTTGATCCAATGAATCATTCATAGATCCAATGATTTTCTTTATATTTATATATTTCTATTTTTATATATTTATAATATATATTTTATTTTTCTTTATATATTATATATATAAAATATATATATAATATAATTCTTAATATATATAATAATATAAATAATAATATAATTCTTATTTTTTTTTTTATTCTTTTTTTTATCAATTTACTTTACTTACCTGGAAAACTGTAATAAAAAACATACATCATACATAGTCATACATATATTA